CTATTCATTGGTAGAATGGAAAGAATTGGAGGAAGAGGAACCCACAGGGAATGAATGGGAAGATCGAAAAGTTGGAAGAAGAAAAGATTTTTTGCTTAGACGCATGGAATTGGCTAAGCATTTTATTCGAACAAATATAGAACCAAAATGGATGGTTTTGTGTCTATTACCAGTTCTTCCTCCTGAGTTGAGACCAATCTATCATATAGATGAGGATAAACTAGTGACCTCGGATATTAATGAAATCTATAGAAGAATTATCTATCGGAATAATACTCTTACAGATCTATTAACAACAAGTATAGCTACGCCAGAAGAATTAATAATATCTCAGGAAAAATTGCTACAAGAAGCCGTGGATGCACTTCTTGATAATGGAATCTGCGGACAACCAATGAGGGATGATCATAATAGAGTTTACAAGTCGCTTTCAGATGTAATTGAAGGCAAAGAAGGAAGAGTTCGCGAGACTCTGCTTGGTAAACGGGTCGATTATTCAGGGCGGTCCGTGATTGTCGTGGGCCCTTCACTTTCATTACATCGATGTGGATTACCTCGCGAAATAGCAATAGAACTTTTCCAGGCATTTGTAATTCGTGACCTAATTAGAAAACATCTTGCTTCGAACATAGGAGTTGCTAAGAGTCAAATTCGGAAAAAAAAACCGATTGTATGGGAAATACTTCAGGAAATTCTGGATGACCATCCTGTATTGCTGAATAGAGCGCCTACTCTGCATAGATTAGGCATACAGGCATTCCTCCCCGTTTTAGTGGAAGGGCGCGCTATTTGTTTACATCCATTAGTTTGTAAGGGCTTCAATGCAGACTTTGACGGGGATCAAATGGCTGTTCATGTGCCTTTATCTTTGGAGGCTCAAGCAGAGGCGCGTTTACTTATGTTTTCTCATATGAATCTTTTGTCTCCAACTATCGGGGATCCGATTTCGGCACCAACTCAAGATATGCTTAGTGGACTCTATGTCTTAACGAGTGGAAATCGTCGGGGTATTTGTGTAAATAGGTATAATCCATGTAATCGTAGAAACTATCAAAATGAAGATAATAACTATAAGTATACAAAAAAAAAAGAACCCTTTTTTTGTAATCCCTATGATGCAATTGGAGCTTATAGGCAAAAACGAATCAATTTAGGTAGTCCTTTGTGGCTGCGGTGGCGACTAGATCAACGCGTTATTGCTGCAAGAGAAGCTCCCATCGAAATTCACTATGAATCTGTGGGGACCTATTATGAGATTTATGGACACTATCTAATAGTACGAAGTATAAAAAAAGAAATTCTTTATATATATATTCGAACCACTCTTGGTCATATTTCCCTTTATCGAGAAATAGAAGAAGCCATACAGGGGTTTTGGCAGGGCTGTTGTAATTCTATGCTACCAACGGGAATTCGAGTCTCTCCGGGTTAACTAGGACCATAATTGCAGAATTTCTACGTGAATCAAGATCTAGAAAAGGAAGTTTTCCAATCACTGACTCAAGCCCATTGTCAAATTCTACTCAGCGCAATATGGAGGTACTGATGGCAGAACGGCCCACTCAGGTCTTTCACAATAAAGTGATAGACGGAACTGCCATGAAACGGCTTATTAGTCGATTTATTGATCACTATGGAATAGGATATACATCACATATCCTGGATCAAGTAAAGACTCTGGGTTTCCGACAAGCTACCGCCGCATCCATTTCATTAGGAATTGATGATCTTTTAACAATACCTTCTAAAAGATGGTTAGTTCAAGACGCTGAACAACAAAGTTTTATTTTGGAAAAACACCATCATTATGGGAATGTACACGCGGTAGAAAAATTACGTCAATCGATCGAAATATGGTATGCCACAAGTGAATATTTGCGACAAGAAATGAATCCTAATTTTCGGATGACCGATCCTTTTAATCCAGTCCATATAATGTCTTTTTCGGGAGCCAGAGGAAATGCATCTCAGGTACATCAATTAGTAGGTATGAGAGGATTAATGTCGGATCCCCAAGGGCAAATGATTGATTTACCCATTCAAAGCAATTTACGCGAAGGACTGTCTTTAACAGAATACATTATTTCTTGCTACGGAGCCCGTAAAGGGGTTGTGGATACCGCTATCCGAACATCAGATGCAGGATATCTCACGCGCAGACTTGTTGAAGTAGTTCAACACATTGTTGTACGTCGAACAGATTGTGGCACCGTTCGAGGTATTTCTGTAAGTCCTCGAAATGGAATGATGGCGGACAGGATTTTTATCCAAACATTAATTGGCCGTGTATTAGCAGATGATATATATATAGGTTCGCGATGTATTGCTACTAGAAATCAAGATATTGGGGTTGGACTTGTCAGTAGATTCATAACTTTTAGAGCACAACCAATCTCTATTCGAACCCCCTTTACTTGTAGGAGTACATCTTGGATTTGTCAATTATGTTATGGCCGGAGTCCAGCTCATGACGACCTGGTCGAATTAGGAGAAGCCGTAGGTATTATTGCAGGTCAATCTATTGGAGAACCGGGCACTCAATTAACATTAAGAACTTTTCATACCGGCGGAGTATTTACAGGGGGTACTGCAGAACATGTGCGAGCCCCTTCTAATGGAAAAATAAAATTCAACGAGGATTTGGTTCATCCGACACGTACACGTCATGGACATCCTGCTTTTCTATGTTCTAGAGACTTGTATGTAACTATTGAGAGTGAAGATATTATACACAATGTGTGTATTCCGCCCAAAAGTTTTCTTTTAGTTCAAAACGATCAATATGTAGAATCAGAACAAGTGATTGCTGAGATTCGCGCGAAAACATCCACTTTGAATTTGAAAGAGAAGGTTCGAAAACATATTTATTCTGACTCAGAAGGCGAAATGCACTGGAATACTGATGTGTACCATGCACCTGAATTTACATATGGTAATATTCATCTCTTACCAAAAACAAGTCATTTATGGATATTATTAGGGGAGCCCTTGAGATACAGCCTAGGCCCTTGTTCGATCCACAAGGATCAAGATCAAATGAACGCTTATTCTCTTTCTGTCAAGCCAAGATATATTGCTAACCCCTCAGTAACTAATAATCAAGTGAGACACAAATTTTTTAGTTCGTATTTTTCTGGTAAAAATCAAAAAGGAGATAGGATTCCTGATTATTCAGAACTGAATCGAATGACATCTACGGGTCGTTGTAATCTCAGATATCCGGCCATTCTCGACGGTAATTCTGATTTATTGGCAAAGAGGCGAAGAAATAGATTCATAATCCCACTCGAATCGATTCAAGAAGGCGAGAACCAACTAATACCCTCTTCAGGTATCTCAATGGAAATCCCCATAAATGGTATTCTCCGTAGAAATAGTATTCTTGCTTATTTCGATGATCCTCGATATATAAGAAAGAGCTCGGGACTTACTAAATATGAGACTAGAGAACTAAATTCAATCGTCAACGAAGAGGATTTGATTGAGTATCGAGGAGTCAAGGTATTTTGGCCAAAATACCAAAAGGAAGTAAATCCATTTTTTTTTATTCCCGTGGAAGTCCACATTTTGGCCGAATCTTCTTCCATAATGGTACGGCACAATAGTATTATTGGGGCAGATACACAAATCACTTTCAATAGAAGAAGTCGGGTAGGCGGATTGGTCCGAGTGAAGAAAAAAGCAGAAAAAATGAAACTGATAATCTTTTCTGGAGATATCCATTTTCCTGGAAAGACAAATAAGGCATTCCGATTGATACCGCCAGGAGGGGGAAAACCAAATTCCAAAGAATACAAAAAATTGAAAAATTGGCTCTATATCCAACGAATGAAACTTTCCAGGTATGAAAAAAAGTATTTTGTTTTGGTTCAACCTGTAGTCCCATATAAAAAAACGGATGGTATAAATTTAGGAAGACTTTTCCCGCCGGATCTCTTGCAGGAAAGTGATAATCTACAACTTCGAGTTGTCAATTATATCCTTTATTACGACCCAATTCTTGAAATTTGGGACACAAGTATTCAATTAGTTCGGACTTCTTTAGTGTTGAATTGGGACCAAGACAAAAAAATCGAAAAGGCCTGTGCTTCCTTTGTTGAAATAAGGACAAATGGTTTGCTTAGATATTTTCTAAGAATCGACTTAGCTAAGTCACCTATTTCTTATACCGGAAAAAGGAACGATCTGTCGGGTTCAGGATTGATCTCTGAGAATGGATCAGATCGCGCTAATGTCAATCCATTTTCTTCCATTTATTCCTATTCCAAGGCAAGGATTAAAGAATCCCTTAATCCAAATCAAGGAACTATCCATGCGTTGTTGAATCGAAATAAGGAATCTCAATCTTTGATAATTTTGTCATCATCCAATTGTTTTCGAATAGGCCCATTCAACAATGTAAAATCTCCCAATGTGATAAAAGAATCAATCAAAAAGAACCCCCTAATTCCAATTAGGAATTCGTTGGGCCCGTTAGGAACAGGTTTTCCAATTTATAATTTTGATTTATTTTCCCATTTAATAACCCATAATCAGATCTTGGTAACTAACTATTTGCAACTTGACAATTTCAAACAGATTTTTCAAATACTTAAATATTATTTACTGGATGAAAATGGTCAAATTTATAATCCCTATTCATGCAGTAACATCATTTTGAATCCATTCCATTTGAATTGGTATTTTCTCCATTACAATTATTGTGAAGAGACATCTCCAATCGTTAGTCTTGGGCAGTTTCTTTGTGAAAATGTATGTATAGCCAAAAAAGGACCGCATTTTAAATCGGGTCAAGTTCTAATTGTTCAAGTTGACTCTGTGGTAATACGATCAGCTAAGCCTTATTTGGCTACTCCAGGAGCAACTGTTCATGGACATTATGGGGAAATCCTTTACGAAGGCGATACATTAGTTACATTTATATATGAAAAATCAAGATCTGGTGATATAACGCAAGGTCTTCCAAAAGTGGAACAGGTGTTAGAAGTGCGTTCAATTGA